ATACAATATTGCGAATTGGAAATCGAAATAAAACTTTGTTATGGGTTATCACATTTCTTTCCCTTTAATTTTATTTAAAGTCAGATATTAAATAGAAATGCTTTAATTCGATGTATTACTAATATATTTTCTTGTTCCGTACTTTTTTTATATTATAGTCAATCGAATCGGTTGAATTTTTGTTCATATTGAAATGAATCGAGATTGATAAGGAGTTTTTTAATGATGCTCGAACATGTACTTGTTTTGAGTGCCTTTTTATTTTCGGTTGGTCTTTATGGATTGATCACGAGTCGAAATATGGTTAGGGCCCTTATGTGTCTTGAACTTATTTTAAATGCAGTTAATATAAATTTTGTAACATTTTCTGATTTTTTTGATAGTCGTCAATTAAAAGGAGCCGTTTTCTCAATTTTTGTTATAGCGATTGCAGCCGCTGAAGCAGCTATTGGACTGGCTATTGTTTCATCAATTTATCGTAACAGAAAATCAACTCGTATCAATCAATCAAATTTGTTGAATAAGTAGTCTTAATCATATAAATTCTAATAGTAAATAAAAATTAATTCAAATAGCGATGTTTCCTATGTCAGGTTTAATCGCGTTTGCACAAACACAAGAAATCGAAGTATTTTGGACCTCTCTCATAAACCACTGCAGAAGTAGATTAAAAAAATTCTAGTAACTTATTGATTCGTCTAGTATCTAATATATTATTCATTTATAAGTTTACTATATCGAAAATTTATAACGTTCAATAGAAATCCAATGTCACATTCAGTAAAGATTTATGATACATGTATAGGATGTACTCAATGTGTCCGAGCCTGTCCCACCGATGTATTAGAAATGATACCTTGGGACGGATGTAAAGCTAAACAAATTGCTTCTGCTCCAAGAACAGAGGACTGTGTCGGTTGTAAGAGATGTGAATCCGCCTGTCCAACCGATTTCTTGAGCGTTCGGGTTTCTTTATGGCATGAAACAACTCGCAGCATGGGTCTAGGTTATTGATACGTTACAAAAAACTCTACTTGAAATCCATTTTCTTTTTTTTTACCGACAAAACCTGTGTTCAAAATATATTATTTTGAACACAGGTTTTTCTGGTCCAAGTGTATCTTGTCTTTACCACGAATTTTTTTCCTTGGTTAACAATAATAGTCGTTTTGCCAATATTTGCGGGGTCCGTCATTTTATTTCTTCCCCATAGAGGAAATAGAGCAATTCGTTGGTATACTTTATGTATATGTATTTTAGAACTCCTTCTAACGACCTATGCATTCTGTTATCATTTTCAATTCGACGATCCATTAATCCAACTAGTGGAAGACTATAAATGGATCAATTTTTTTGCTTTCCATTGGAGATTGGGAATAGATGGACTTTCTATAGGACCCATTTTACTAACGGGATTCATCACTACTTTAGCTACTTTAGCGGCTTGGCCGGTTACTCGAGATTCGCGAATATTCCATTTCCTGATGTTAGCAATGTACAGCGGGCAAATAGGACTATTTTCTTCTCAGGACCTTTTACTTTTTTTTCTCATGTGGGAGTTAGAATTAATTCCAGTTTATCTCCTTTTATCCATATGGGGGGGAAAGAAGCGCCTTTACTCGGCTACAAAATTTATTTTATATACGGCGGGAGGTTCCATTTTTCTCTTATTGGGAGTTTTGGGTGTTGGTTTATATGGTTCAAATGAACCAACATTAAATTTTGAAACATTAGTTAATCAATCATATCCTGCGGCCTTGGAAATAATATTCTATATTGGATTTTTTATTGCTTTTGCTGTCAAATTGCCGATTATACCCCTACATACATGGTTACCAGATACCCACGGAGAAGCACATTACAGCACTTGTATGCTTCTAGCCGGAATCTTATTAAAAATGGGAGCCTATGGATTGATTCGAATTAATATGGAATTATTACCCCACGCCCATTCTATATTTTCTCCGTGGTTGGTAATAATAGGTACAATACAAATAATTTATGCAGCTTCAACATCTCCCGGCCAACGTAATTTAAAAAAAAGAATAGCCTATTCCTCTGTATCTCATATGGGTTTCATACTTATAGGAATTGGTTCGATAACCGATATGGGGCTCAATGGAGCTATTTTACAAATAATATCTCATGGATTTATCGGGGCTGCGCTTTTTTTCTTGGCAGGAACGAGTTACGATAGAATACGTCTTGTTTATCTCGATGAAATGGGCGGAATAGCTATTCCAATGCCAAAACTATTCGTGATGTTCAGTAGCTTTTCGATGGCTTCTCTTGCATTACCGGGTATGAGTGGTTTTGTTGCGGAATTGATAATCTTTTTTGGAATAATTACTAGCCAAAAATATTTTTTAATGTCAAAAATATTAATTACTTTTATAATGGCAGTTGGGATGATATTAACTCCTATTTATTCATTATCTATGTTACGCCAGATGTTTTATGGATATAAACTTTTTAATGCTCCAAACTCTTATATTTTTGA